TGATAAAAAGAGTTGACTACTCAGCTGATCAATCCAACGCAAGAATCCCGGCTAGGCATCAGGCTCGATTCGGGATCACTAATCACTAACGGAAAGAAACTTACTTTCCTTACTAAAAACAAAGAAAGTAGGGTAGCCTAAACGATTGAAAGGAAATGGGAGGGTCAAGAACAGGAGGAGATATCGACCTAACAAGGTTCTAAATGGTAGGGGACCTATTATAGAGAAAGAATTCCCTACGCTTCGGATGCCAGTTCAATGTCTACGTCTTCTAACTAGCTAGTACGCTTCCAAGACAAATCGTAGGAAAGCCTTAAGTCCACTCTCTTCTTCTATAGGAAAGTCCGCTACTTGCATTGATCGATTCGCTTGGAAGAAAAAAACCTTCGCTACTCTTGCTTGATTCTTGTTCTTTATTTGCCTTTAGAAAGCAATAGGAATGGGAATTAGGCGAGACCTTCTCATACAATTAAATGATCTTATCCATGACCTACTTCCATAGTAGCGGCATAGGATGATCCAGATATCAATCCCTTTCCTGTAGGAAGCAACAAATTGTTATTTTCCACCGCATAGGAAAGTGGACCACTAAGAACACTGGTTCTCCTACATGCAAGCGTGGCTTCGTTCAGTTCTGCTATGAGCCTATCAAGCAGATCATCAACACTTGCATGAATGATCAGAAAGACAAGCTCTGGCCCATGTTGCAGAAGCTTGGTGTCACCATGAAGTCTGAAGAATGGATGGGTAAGGCATTGATGAAAGGTGTCATGCAGACATGGCTTCCAGCAAGTATACTAGAAATGATGATCTTGTTGAGTATTAAACTCAAACTTTGAAGCTTCTGGAACATTGTTTCACAAAGAATTTGGAAGGTCAAAAGGTGACCAACGTATGACCTATGGATTGGAAGCCCTGGATGTCTATTTTCTGATGGTTCAAATTCCAGGTCGTTTGGAGTCTCCTAGAAGAAGTTATGGCAGTTTTAGTTATGAATGGTCATCAATTTCTGCACTGTCTTTTCGAATTCCGTTTTCAAGTTATTATTGGTATAATTGCTGTATGAATTTGAAGAGTCTAGTGTGAGCCTATATATATTGGTATTGTATTTCATTGTGATTAAGGAGAAAATACAATTTTGCTTATAGTTCCTTTCTGAATACTCTGCTCTTGTTATCAAATTGGTATCAGAGCCATGTCGAATTATGGGAGTACATCGTTGGGGCAAATGCCGCTGCCACGACTCACCAAGACAAACTACGACAACTGGAGTATGAAAATGCGTGCCTTGCTTGGTGCACAAGACGCGTGGGAAGTAGTCGAAACCGGGTACAATGAGGCGGAAGTCATTGGTACCTCCACAGCAAACCAAGTAATGAAATAAATGCGAATGATCTCTATCTCCTATTGAAAGCAGTAGACGAGTCGGGTTTTGAGAAGATTGCAGGTGCATCAACTTCGAAGGAAGCGTGGGATACTTTACAAAAGGTGTTCAAGGGTGCCGAACGAGTTAAACAAGTGCGACTTCAAACTCGTAGAGGTGAGTTGGAGGCCATGAAGATGAAGGAGTCGGAAGAAAGCTACGTAACTCGTGTGCAAAGGGTGGTGAATCAACTCAAACGCAATGGAGAAAGTCTCACGGATGCAAGAGTTGTGGAGATCGGTCATTGACCGATGATTTTGAGAATGTTGTGTGTGCAATTGAGGAGTAAAAGAACTTGGAAGAAATGACCGTTGATGATCTTGCGAGTTCTCTTGAAGCACATGAACAACGGAAGAAGAAAAAGAAAGAAGAGGTCTTGGAGCAGGCCTTACAAACAAAGATGACCATCAAGGAGGACAAGGCAATGTATGCACAACACAACCGAGGAAGAGGACGTGGCCGTGGAAGTCGCGGTTTCAGTCGCGGTGGAGGTCGTGGTCGTGGAAATAACAACGAAAATGAGCCAACGAGCAAAATGAAATGGAGCTACTAGTATAATAATGGACGAGGACGCGGTCGTGGAAGAGGAAAAGAGTCCAAATGTCGAGTGTTACAACTGCGGCAAATATGGACACTATGCAAAGGATTGCTACTCAGAGAAGGAAGAAAACGCGAATCTAGTCGCGGAAGATGAGATAAAAGATGATGGCATTCTCTTGATGGCCCATGAAGACACCACTCCGGACAACGACATGGTGTGCTATCTCGACAGCGGTGCTAGCAATCATATGTGTGGACACAAAAATATCTTTGTTGATATGCAAGAGATAGAAGATGGACATGTGTCTTTCGGAGATGCATCGAAGGTTCAAGTCAAAGGCCGAGGAAAAAGATGTTTTTCCCAAAAGGATGGAAAAGAAGGTACGATGGAGGATGTCTATTATGTACCTGACTTGAAGAGTAAGATTCTTAGTATGGGTCAATTATTGGAGAAGGGATATTCGGTTTTCATGAAAAATCTCCAGTTATACTTGAAGGATCAAAATGATCGCTTGCTCACACATGTAGAGATGGCTAAGAATCGAATGTTCAAACTCAACTTAAAGAACGTGCAAGAGAGGTGTTTGCAAGTTAATATGAAAAGCATGGCTATGGCATTTGCGGTTCGGACACTTACACTACGGTGGACTAAAAGAGTTAGCAAAAAAGGAAATGGTCCACGGACTACCGAGGACTACACTAAGAAGTAAAGTGAAGGATGTGTACTTGGTAAGCAAGCAAGGACAACATTTCAAAAGAAGGAAGAATATCGTGCAAAGAGATCTCTCGAGTTGATACACACCGACATCTGTGGCCCAATCACACCAATTAGTGATATCAGGTATTTTATTACTTTCATTGACGACTACACAAGGAAGACTTGGCTTTCTTTTTTGAAGGAAAAGTCAGAAGCATTCGAGGTGTTCAAGAAATTTAAGGCGCTAGTGGAGAAGACAACTAATCTTTGCATCAAGGCCTTACGGTCTGACAGAGGAGGAGAGTACATGTCAACTGCCTTCACAAGCTATTGTGAGGAACAAGGAAGAAAAATATTCTTGACAGCACCGTACTCACCTCAACAAAATGGTGTCGCTGAAAGAAAAAATCGAACGATCGATCGATGTTAAAGAGCAAGCCAAATTGGGCGGAAGCGGTGCAATGCGCCGTATATGTGCAAAATCGATGTCCGCATACAGCAAATCAAAGACCACAAGAAGCTTGGAGCGGTCATAAACCAACTGTATCACATTTGAAAGTATTTGGTAGTGTGGCCTATGCGCATACACCAGACCAAAGAAGAACCAAACTCGATGATAAGAGCAAGAAATATGTGTTCATCGGATATGACGAAAAGACAAAGGCTTGAAGGTTGTTTGACCCAATTGACAAAAAGGTAATTGTAAGCCGAGATGTACAAGTGGATGAAACATGGGATTGGAAGAAGGAGGCGACACAAGATAAAGAAAAAGGAGAGTCATTGAGTGTTGCACCTATAATCACTCCAACGACTCAAAAAGTATCTGACGATGAAGAAGAGCCGAGTCAACCTAGGATGAGGAGCCTACAAGATCTATACGACTCAACAAACGAATTGGTTTGCTTGTTAGCAGACTCAGAAGACATTTCTTTTGAGGAGGCCGTGAGAGATAAGAAGTGGCAAGGCGCAATGGATGAAGAGATGAACGAAAGAAATGGAACTTGGTGGAGTTACCAGATAGACCCATAGGTGTAAAATGGGTGTACAAGAAGAAGATGAATGCCCAAGGAGAGATTGAAAGGTACAAAGCGCGCCTAGTTGCAAAAGGTTATAAAGGAATAGACTATGACGATGCTCCGGTTGCAAGAATGGAGACAATTCTACTTCTTTTGTCTCAAGCTGCACAATTTGAGTGGCCGATCTATCAAATGGACGTGAAATCTGCATTTTGAAATGTTGAAGAGGAAGTCTATGTAGAGCTGGGTACATGAAACCTGGAAAGGAGAACAAGAAGCTGAAGATCTATGGGCTAAAGCAAGCACCACGAGCATGGAATACCCGAATTGACACTTATTTCAAGAAGATCATGCATTATGAGCATGCATTATACGTGAAGAAGGAAGAAGGTAATTTGCTTCTTGTTTTGTTTATGTCGTTATTTTCATGGGAAGCAATGAAGTAGAAGATTTTAAAGACGCTATGATGCGGGAATTTGAAATGACGGATTTAGGATTGATGAAGTTTGGTCTTGAGATTAGACAAGGAAAGTTTGGAATTTTTGTGTCACAAGAACGAATTTGAAGAAGATGGAAGAATGCAAGCCTGTAGCAACGCCAATGGTATGAAACTCTCTAGATTTGAGGGTCAAGTGAACGCAAGCAACTACCGTAGTTTGGTAGGGAGTCTACGATATCTCACATGCACAAGGCCGGACATTGCATATAGTGTCGGTATACTAAGTCGATACATGGAAGATCCAAGACACTCACACCTCAAAGCTATTAAGAGAATTCTTCGATACATTCGAGGAACAGAGTCACTCGGGCTACTTTACTCAAAGGCAAACGGATTCAAGCTAGTGGGATACTCTGATAGTGATTGGTGTGGAGATGTAGATGACAGGAAAAGTACATCAGGATACGTGTTCTACATGGGGAATACGGCATTCACATGGCTCTCGAAAAAGCAAGCAATTGTGACGTTGTCAACATGTGAGGCAGAATATGTGGCTTGGTGTGTGTGCCACACAATTTGCCTAAGAAACTTACTACGTGAGTGAAATCTACAACAACATGAGGCAACCGAAATACGAGTTGACAACAAATCAGCTATTGAGTTGGCGAAGAACCCAGTTCATCATGAAAGGAGTAAGCATATAGACATTCGCTTTCATTTTCTTAGGGAACATGTAAATAATGGAGAAGTGAAAATGAGTCATGTTGCAAGTCATGACCAAGTGGCAGATATTTTGACAATGCTTCTATTTGAAAACTTCAAGAATGGAACCGAAAAGGTTTGAATTTAAGGGAGGAGATCTATCATCTTCCGTCTCCGGCCAAGGCCCAGAAGTACCGTGTTGAGAACTTGTATGATCTTGACGATCCTTATGCTAATGCTATCAGGAACTGTGGGGCCTCTTATGCTCTACGTGTCTAAGATGATTCCAGCATCAGATAAAGGACGATTCTTTGCTTTTGGCCGTGTTTTCGCTGGCAAGGTGTCCACTGGTTTGAAGGTCAGAATCATGGGTTGGAGAGAAAAAGGACCTCTATGTTAAGAATGTCCAGAGAACTGTTATTTGGATGGGTAAGAAGCAGGAAACTGCTGAAGATGTGCCTTGTGGAAACACAGTTGCTATGGTTGGTTTGGATCAGTTCATCACCAAGAATGCAACCTTGACCAATGAGAAGGAAGTTGATGCTCATCCAATTCGAGCAATGAAGTTCTCTGTCTCACCTGTTGCGCGTGTTGCAGTTCAATGCAAGGTTGCATCTGATCTTCCCAGTCTGAAGCGTCTGGCCAAACTCTGCACAATTGAAGAATCTGGGGTTGGTGCTGGTGAACTCCACCTTGAGATTTGTTTGAAGGATTTGCAAGAAGACTGAATGGGTGGTGCTGAGATTATCAAGTCTGATCCAGTTGTGTCTTTCCGTGAGATTGAGAAGTGAAGCCGTACTGTGATGAGCAAATCTCCTAACAAGCATAATCGTCTGTACATGGAAGTCAGACCCATGGAAGAAGGACTTGCAGAGGCCATTGATGAAGGACGCATTGGTCCAAGGGATGATCCTAAGAACCGTGCCAAGATCTTGTCAGAGGAGTTTGGGTGGGCCAAGGACCTCTGATTAGTTTAGATCTATTCTGCCGGTTCCTCCGAGGCAGCTTTCCTTGCTTTCTTCATACATACGAGGTAGTTTCAACCACCCCACTCGGCAATAGTCAATCCCCTTCTCGACCAACTGATCTACGATGTTTCGTCACGCATGCAATGACAGAAGGACAGAAGCGCCTTCCCTTCGTCCTCCTCGAAAGACCTCAGTCACTTCTTCCCCTTCCGGCTTCAAGCACTGGAAGAAGACTGACTCCTTTTCTCTATGATCCTTACCAACTATCCTAGCCATAGTTATCTTAACCTTTAGTAGATGGATGATGAAACAAGTAAACCAGACCTTACACGAGTACTCAAAAATGGGCCTTTTAAAGAATTCTTCCTGCCTTGTGAAAGACTATTGCAATGGGACTAGGGGGAATGGAAGACGGAAAGACAGCAATTGGCTCGTCTGGATCGACAGCAAAGAGAACCACCCTTGATCTCATGGAACTAGAAAACATACCTATTCCCTTCCCGACTATGGAAGAAAACTTTTGAACCACCTATTGCCGGACCGACAGCACCGAGAACTCACTCGGCTGGTACGAAAAAGACTTAATGGAAGGATGGCAGAGAATTGGCTTTAGGACAGCAACTTCCACTCTCATTCTAGATGAATCTTTTTTCTTTACTTAACATCAGAGAAATGAGAATCTAAGCCAGTTAAAGTTAAGGATCTTACCATGAAAAGATAGAAATACACTTACAAGAGCACTTTGGAAGAAGGGAAATTACCAATCAAAGCGACCGAAAGGAAAGAGAGTGTGACAATTGAAGACCAACTTTCCCAAGATATACATATTATGTAAAACAGCTAGTGAACCATCCCTAGGGAGTTAGAAGCGTAGTCCTTACTTTACTTCAAGCTGAGTAAGGAAGTAAATAGGCTGACTCTTTGCACTAGTCTCATAGCCCTCTCTTTAGCATCCCCCTTTATGACTAGCCTTCCTTCTTTGGCCAGATGGGTGCCTTCGCCTCTGTAATATCTCTCTAAAGAGATTAGTAAGGCAAGGTTCTCCGCGGTCTCTCGCCGGATCGGTAACTATCTCTGAGACGAGTCAAGGGTAAGAATTTGCTAATAACTTTCTATATACCGAAGCTCTTAAACTAAGTCACGTAGGGTGATAGCGATCTTTGATGCTTTAATCGAAGGAAGATAAGAAATAGTAAGTAGAGATGGCACCACTAGGATAAAGGAACTTCACTCAACAGGTTGTAGGAGCAAGGTGCAGACGATGTTCTCCACGGATGATGAAACCTCATGGAAGCCAAGAGAACAGCGGCACTCGAGTTCTTAGTGCCAGGTGCAAAAAGTACGAAATTTCCAATTTTTGTCTGAATTGAAGGCATCTCAACCGACGCGGCCTCATGAACTTCGAGCCATAGATGATAGCTAAGTCAGTTCTTTCCATTCCTTTCCTGTTTGGAGAGTGGTATCCAGCACGACAGTACGATTCTTCCTTTCCTTGTAACTAGGACTCAGGACGAACTTAGTCTTTTGTAAATCTGATTCCCTTTTCTATGCTTGTGTGAGACTTTCTTCCTGCTTAACGCCCTTTGTTTGATCTCCTGAGGTGAGTACGATGGCTCCATAGCGGCTTAATAAAAGCAAAGACATGACATACCCGTACTAAAGGCCTGCACTTTTGTTAGTTCTCGGTCCTTACTCCATCCACTGAAGAGTTCCGGGCCGGGACTTATGGTCCATTTTACAGCGAAGATGGTCGGCAGACCGCAGAAGATCCGATTGAATCTCTTTTCTAGCGAAAGAGAGGCGTGGCAAGGAGGTTCTCCCAAACCTTGATCGGAACAAATCGGACCTTGGATGCTACCTCCCAACAGACGTCGCAAGAGGCCGTTAAGGACGTGGTAAGCCTAAGAATCCGGGACCACATGATAGCAAATACCCTAATGGAGAAGAGGCAGGTGGCCAAACCATCAGCCTCAACTATAGTAAGAAGAAGGAGAATTCCAAATCGTATCGCTTTAATACGAACCAAATTAAGCAGATCTTGTGGATTGCAACATAAGCTGCACAGGGATCTCAATTCCTTCTCTCAGGTTAAAATCGGTACTCAAAAGTGGAATTCAACATCTTCTCTGGAGAAATCCCCGAGGACGCGCAGCACCTTGAGAGCAATTGCAGACACCAAGCATAATCTTGTCGCAAAGACATCTGGTCATAGGAAGGGATGAGATTTTAACTTCAACCCTCCGTTTCCTCCATCCCCAACGCATCTACCTCCATTTCCGCATGTCCAGGGAAGGGTGGAACTGCTGATCTTGTTTTCCGATCGGCAGACCATATTTTGTGATCCCCGACCACGGGATCGACGAAATCCGATTCCGAATGCAAGAGGCTTGGTTCCGGCATTCCTTTCTTTCAATGTGTTGTATCCTCTCCAGAGGTGGAGTTCTATTGAATAGAAAGAACTCATATTATCAAGACCGAAGACAGAGCACCCTTTTCCCCTTTTTTGCTATCACACGAAACCTTATCGCCAATGATGCTAACCATACCTCACCTGTCTTAGCTGAGTTAATGCTTCAATTAAATCATACCTGCCGTCACATGTATAAAAAACCAATTACAATCACGCCACCTGATGACCTAAAGATCGCGTGCTTACGCCTTAGGAACCGGAGAGGCATATTCATATCTTTCCTATAGACACTGAATATATCACATATAGATTCTTTATAACCGAGAGAACCTATGTAAGAAGCCGACGCGCCCTCTCCCTCTCCTTTCAGTCGAGTTTCCTCTCCTTCTTTGTTTACCAATCCAATCTATACTATATATTTGTACTACGAGGTCAGGTTTTCCAGCCCAGTCCCACCACCAGATGTGATTGTTAAGGTGGATCACTAAATCCTCTTTCTCTAGAAAATAGGCATAGGCGCTTAAAACAAGAGCTAGTACCCCATATGTTTGAGCTTAACTCGCATCTTCTAATGGAGAGAACTCAATGGTATAGGCACTTGAAAGGGAAAGAGCGGCCGATGGACCAACCTTACCTAATGACTTTCTCTGTGGTCGAAGGCTTGTAGCGAGGGTTAAGTAATCATGTCAATGAGGACTAGCGATCACCCGCCCAACGATACTATATACAGAAAAAAGAGGCGACAAGCCCCATTAGAATACCAAGCACGCAAGATCCGATCGGAAATAAGCCAAGAGGCATTCGAAGATAAAAGCTCCTTTACTTGAATTTCAAAATGGAAATTGTTGGGTGCTATGTTTTACGGGTGCATTAAAATATTCCCTTATCCCTAAAATGACTAAACCCATCTCATCTCACTCTTTTCTTTCCTTAAGTGACACCTCTAAGGACCAGTAAGTTACCAGCCTATTTACTATTATATGACATCTAGTGGCTAATTGATTGAATTGGTCGAGACTCGGACTCAGGACTAGAACCGCATAGACCTTCACTACCTGAGCTATTCGCTTGTCTGGCACGCCATCATCAGAAGGAAACTAGCCAGAGCTATTGTTTCGATTAGGGATCAGAGGGCATTTCCATTGCGAAGTTATGAACAACTCCACTTTTTTATTTAGTAGTTTAGAACCTAAACTAAAGTGAGAGACCAATAGTGGTCGCTAGTTACCCAAATAAGGATACTCGGTTTGGATGATACAGCTGCGATTTCGTCTATCATTCTATGAAATAGGGTTTCCGTCTTGAGAACACAGTCGCTGTTGGTCAAAGCTGAAGTCAGTAACAAGAACAGGTAGGCATCCGCTTTGAGGGCCAACAAGGAGCAGACGATTCACCGAAAGACTCAACTCGGTCACACATGAATGCTACCTAAGGGCACCCATCATGAGGAGTTCTACTTTTTGGAAGGCAGCCATGGGACTAAGGCCTCGACAAGAGGCCAGCCAATAGCAAGCATGATCCTTGCGAGCCCTCGGCGACTTAGGGGAAAGTTCAACATCTGACACTATATAATTAATAGCACGAGCATTGTAACCTTTTCCTAACCTGAAGGGACGAGCGATCCTTAAGGAGAAGCCCGAGCGAATAAGGTCAATTGCACTGTCATTCTTGACTCAATTCCGCATTTTTGGCTTCAGTCAATCGACCGCTCTGCGTAAGCTCTTCAATCGCTTCAATAATCGAGTGCGTGCCGTGCTGGTATACTGACTCTTCTCTCGAAAAACCCGGTCTTCTTGCTTTCCTTAGCTCTCCAATCCTCTCCCATATCGCTCGTTGGGTCTTTCTTACAGTCGAGCGGCTTCGCTTCTTCTATGCCATCAATCCCATTTTGTTCACAGCATCCTCTTCTGGTAAGGAATTGATGCAAGGAATCGGAGGTAAGGTAATGACTTTCCCCGTCCTTTGTCTTCTAGGCGTGAAAAGGAGCCTGTTGGATTGAATAAAGTTTCTTTCCCAAGGCTGACTTCAGTCTTTATTCCCTGGTTAGCCGACTGCGGGAATGAAAATGACCGGGCTATCTTTCACCGTTGACAGACATGGTTCAACGTGCCAGCTACGCTTCCTCTTCTAGAACAGTGACAGCCTAGTCCGATTCCCCCTTCCGAAAGTGCCACAGCTCCTTCTATCACAACCCCTGAAAACAGGGCATGAGAAGCATCAATCTCATTCTATGCTCTATGCCATCTTCCAACTACTTATACTATTCATTCATGTGCACAAACCTCCGGAAAGCGGGAAAAATAAAAAGATTGTTCAAGATGTTGGAGCGTAGGAAGCATCCGAGATTGGAATGTCTGTGGGATAAATTGGAAATTGAATCAGCTTTTCATACTGCCGATTCTAGACCGATTTCAAGCAGTTTGGTAGGCTGGTTGGTATGAATTTAGGAGTAGAGGATAGATGGGATTTATCCCCCGTAAGCCTGGCAAGAGCAGATCCTTTTCCATATGCGGAGATGCCCTTCGCCCCTATCTTTCTCTGTTTCGGTGGATTGCCCGGATATTTCCTTACTGTTTTTTCCTGGAAGTGATTGACCAGCTATATTAGGAATGGGAGGTTCGAAGGTCAGGGCTCAGTTCGTTAGCGATGTCACCAAGAAGGTAAAGGTAAGTCCTTAGACTACTCCCTCATTCGCCTTTCTGGGCGTCGTTCCTCAGAATCCATGACCTGAACATCATACCTGGTCTCTTTCCTCTTACCGTTATCCAAAACCCTAGTACCAGGTTTGCCTTTCTTCTTCTGTATTCTTCTCCATGTTCTCTTCGTGCACGTAACAGAGGCTTGTGGTTTAGTTCGGGTTCACCATCTCTTTTGTCAAACTATCCCCTGACGCTTGGTCACAGGGCCCACTGGGTCATTAAGTTCCTTTGCCCCAACACTAACATACTCTTTTGGCAAAACTGACACAGTATCCTCTTGCCCAGCTTGGATTGGTGAGTGAGCTGTCACTTCTACATCCTTCTTTCCCCTAATTGCTCCGTTAACACATCCCGATCAAGCACGTTCATGATGCATCATGATCAAAAGGCCGTAAAGAAGACCTATGCATCAGTGTACTGTCATGATCACATATTAGCTCTATTTTATTGACGGCTTGAAGGCGAAGCCGCGTCTTTCTTAGGGCAAAGGGCGCTCCATCCTCCTAACTCCTTCCACTTCTCCCAGGGGCAGGGACTACGGCTTGACCTTCGGGGAAGAAGTCCGCGGGACCCCTCCTTGACGGGCGCCTAGATAGTGAAAGGTTATCCCTTTGCAACGCTGGAAGCTAAGCAAAGTCAGGAAGCTGGCTGACTACGCTCGAGCAGAGCTCAGGAGCGAGCAAGACTATCTTGGTGAATGCAATAAGAACCGGCTGCTCGCCGCAGCAGAGTGCTTTGCCCATGCTGCTATCCGCCGCCGAAGCGCTCAAGGGATTCGTGCTTGAATGTCGAGATCAGGTTGTGACAGCGGAACAAGGGCAAATCTATTTGTGGTGGAATAAACTCAAATATATCAAAAATTTGGATTGATTGCTCCGATACAAGAGATCGACCCCAGTATGGTGGGTGCCAGCAACTTTCACTTGTTAGGAGTCAAAAAAGAGCTCTTTGTATAGGTTGGGTTTTCTGGGCTTTGATGTTATTATTATTAATGATATTATTATTTATTAAATATTAAATGAAAAGTGATAAAGGATTTTCATCTTTTGCTGGATTGTTGGTCCGCAGCCCCGCCCTATAGAATGAATAAGGAGAGGCTTATCGATGACCGAGCCACTCTTCCGACGCGGCCTTACCTCACCCCCCTTGTCACTTAAAGGTCGAAGTCGGAGATTTGAAGGAATTTGAAACTATCAGAAATTACTCATAGTAGAGTCTAAGGTAGGTTTGGGTATAGCAGGACTTGAACCTGCGACCATTAGGTTAAAAGCCCAATGCTCTACCAACTGAGCTATACACCCAAAATAAGATGTAGTAGTAAATAAGGATTGGTGCGGAAAAGAGGGCTTCTTCTCATCATATTAAAGGAGCGCGGCTCTGTATAAGGCTCGTACTGCAAAGCAAGCGTAAGGGCGCGCGTTAGCACTCCTGCAAGAAAACGACCTAGCTAACCCTTATTTATTAAAAACTAAAAGGCGTTAAGCGTATGAGCGCTCAAGCACCCAACCGTTGGGCTCGAAAGCCGGCCTTACTCAACACTTTCTTTATTAGTAAGGTTGCTTGTTTCCACTCATTGGAGATGCTATCTACAAAAGAAGGTCAACGGGGGATACTAAAACGGCTCTCACTGACACCATTTACGAGAAGGTGAGGTCGTCTTTCTTTCCAGCCGCCATACGGTTTCGGCTTAAAGCCTTAAAGACGGAGAAGGGGAGAAGCAGTTATCTATGTAATTACGGTCTTAGTTTTGTTGGCCTCGGTCGAGCACTCTTTTGTCCAATTCTGTCTTACCAATTTGACCAACCCGCGAAGAGTTGTGAGGCTGGACCAAAGAATGAATCTATATCTGATCTGTGCACGGAGGCCGGCGGCCGCTCAACTGTTCGAGCGCAATTTGGTGGAGATTCGACAAAGGTAGAATGCCGGGTCGAAGGTCCAGTACAGTAGGTAGCGGGCGTCTTCGTTTTGGCTCCCGAGCGAGAACGAGAAATAGGCGATGCACCATCACCATCCTTGCTGCTACGTACATTTTCCTTGACTTGACAGATTCATCCAATTGAACCCACACTCAAAGGAGGACCACAAGCTCGGGGCTCGACGAAACAGAAAGTATAAGCGGGTTAGCAGTGAAAGAAGAATTTCTTTATTCATATTCATAACTGAGTCTACTAAAAGAAAGGTGGTGATTAGAGGACACCTCTGATTGTTCACCTCTAATGTGACACGTTCCCTCCCAGTTATATGATAAAGGGGATCAGTCGGCTAGAGAGCGGCTTTCTTCCGGGGAGACTTTCTACTGACCGAACCCTCCGTTCGTCGTCAACATACATGTTACGAATCTTCGGCGCATTACTTGACTTAGAAAGGCGAACATCTGGGCAAGGGAAAGCACAGTGCGCCTGGTGCAAATGGCTTTCTTTTTTCATGATATACCAAGAAGAATGGTCCCTACGTACATGATTGATAGAATCACTACTACGGGAGGGCGGTCAACTTGATGCGGGAGAGGCATGAGTGCAGTTCGATCTTGTGGTGTATTCGTTTGTAGTGAGTAGGGCCTCTTTCTCGTTGATCAGTTCGCTCCCGCTCTATTGAAAAGTCGGAATTCCTACGTTGTCAACGAACGCGTCTCGGGCCGGATTGACTAACCTAACCCACGCTTTTCCATAGTTCTAGTTGGGTGCTCTGCTTTAGTCTGATTGACAGGGGCTAGGCTAGGTTTGATAATACCCAAAAGAGATCGGGGTCGATAGTTGGCAGTTGGCAAGGAACTGGATCCCCCCAAAAGAAAGGGTCGAACTCTAATTCTGGAAATTGGGCGGGGCTTACTTCGAGTTCCTTCCTTCGTAGTCAAATCAGATGATACGCTTTGGCGATGTTTGTTACCTACAAAAGCAAATGAAGCTAGGTGATCGAAATCGCTCAGGTCAGTGAGGACTCACTCACTCACCTACTCCTTATCTATTTAATTTCTATCTACTGAATGAAAAAGGCGACCCGCCGCGCCGGGCTATAAGATACAGCTGTTGTACTACTTGACTGGTAAGAAAGAGCTTCCGTAAGAACTTGAAGACTGAAGTATGTACGGTAACCCTCTCTTCCTCTAGATTTTTCCTATCTATTGGACAATCTCTCTAAATCTTAGGAAGCTGATTAGCTACTACGATCATGGTCACATTTTGGTGATCGTTTGAGTCTAATAAGAAGATTTAATTTGAATAAGCGGATAAGAATCATAATTGGTATTTGCGGGAAGGCGGACACTAGATCGATTCCAAACATGTGTGATTAGTAGCTGATTCAGTAAAAAGAAGAACTTATTCTTCTTATATGATGATATCTGCAGCGAATTCAATGGCCTCGGTTGGCACATTCTTGACTTGAAAAGAGAGAACTAAACTAAGAAGATGGACCTTGAGCCTGCTGCATCGTTGATTCGGGTCAGTCTAAGTCAAAGTAAGCTTTGCCGGGGTGAAGAACTCCGAATACCTTTCCTTTTCATCATTCCAGTAAGCCCGTAAGTAAGTTAATCGTTGGTATGCCATATTCTTAATAGCAAGCACAGAAGCAGGAAAGTCATGTTAATGGATAGAAAGGGAAAGGTCTACAGAGTCAGGTTCAATGCCCATCAGCCTACCGGAGGCTGAGGATGAGCATGAACAGAAGCCCGAAGCCAAAGGGAAAAAAAACAAGGACTTGAACTTGAGAATCACAACGAACTATATGCTTATCTGGTGGATGCGCGTCTTGGGCTGTTTGACCTCTAACTAGAAAGAAAGTCAGAGAAGAATCTATCTCCTTTGTGTCTTTCTTCTATCTCAGAGGTTGCGTATATAGAAGATGGAGCCAAAACCCCGGTGCGCATGATGGAGTTTCGTCTAATCACGAGGTTTTTGGATTCCTGTTAGATGCATTGGTTGCTGCGCAGCTAACTACCGACCCCGAAATTGCGCAAGTGAAGAAAGAGAGATTCGTCTTGCTTCTTTGGATTGAGTGCGCGGTCAATGCTTTAGACTGAACCCACCGTAGTTCTCTCTCCGATAGCACGCAGCCGAAAATAGGACAGATATCTAGTTTGTGTGCTGTGAGGGTTTAGGTAAGCAGTC